AAGAAACAATTCAGAAAGGAAATCTTTCTGTGAGATTTCGTGTATTGTGTAGTTACTTTAGGGGCCAATTGTCAATTCTTGGTTATTGAGATTCACGCCAATTTTGATTAATATTTAGGTATAGATATGATATTACCTCTTTTTTTCCTTTTCAAAAAAAATTGAAATGATTGAAGTTTTTTTATTTGGAATCGTGTTAGGCCTAATTCCTATTACTTTGGCTGGATTATTCGTAACTGCATATTTACAATACAGGCGTGGTGATCAGTTGGATCTTTGATTAATTTTGGCCCCTCCTTTCTTTAATCCCCGCGAGGTCAAATTATAATTACTGTGCAAGTGACTGAATCCATTTCAGTCTAATCCGACCTGCGAAGAAAAAATCACGCTCTGTAGGATTTGAACCTACGACATCGGGTTTTGGAGACCCACGTTCTACCGAACTGAACTAAGAGCGCTTTCTTATCAGAATAAAAAAGACTATAAAAAAGGATTGTTTTTCTAACACGAATCTGTTTTATATGGATATATTTTATAGTTTCATAAAAATAAATGATTCTGTGCAACTCGAATCGACCTCAATTGATTCCTCGTTACTGCTCAAAGGGTCAGTGATAGGTAGGGATGACAGGATTTGAACCCGTGACATTTTGTACCCAAAACAAACGCGCTACCAAGCTGCGCCACATCCCTTCAATTGTTCTACAGTGTCATTGTAGAGAATTCCCGCCTTGTTTTCCATATCCCTAATTTCCTCCATCGAAAAACACAATTTATGCCCATTTCGTTTTTTTGATCTTATTTAACATATAATAATAAGAAAACGAAAAGACTTAATTATATATATATATATATATACGAAATACAAAATCCCGTATAAAAAAACGAGTATTTTTGGTTACAATAAATAAAAAAAGGAGGTTTTTCAATGCGAGATCTAAAAACATATCTCTCGGTGGCCCCAGTATTAAGTACGCTATGGTTCGGGGCTTTAGCAGGCCTATTGATAGAGATTAATCGTTTTTTCCCGGATGCGTTGACATTCCCCTTTTTTTCATTCTAATTATTGACATCGGGGGGGGGGGTGAAGAAAATTCGAGATACAATTAAATATCTATGACTAATTGCCCCTCCCCCTTTTTTCTCTTTTTTATTTTTAGAATAAGGGACGAAAGAGAAAGAATAGAAGTGGATTCGGCGTCTGCGAGACTGGGGTTCAAACTCGAATTAAATTCATATTAATAAGGGCGTGGGTATAGAGTAGTAAAAGGTGGGTCTAGGGCAAGAATACAAAATCTTGCAATGCCGTCCTTCAAATAGAAATAGAGTTTCTAGATCATTATCTTACTTATTAGTTACTACGGCCTTGCTTTGATTGATTATTAATTTATTGATTTTAGTCTTTTAGAGTTGGATTTCAAGTTAAGTAACTTCTCTTTTTTTCTTCCTTTCGAATCAAAATAGAAGAGTTGAGTAAATCAAAAATCCAAAGGAGGTTTATGGCTAAGAGGAAAGATGCGCGAATAACGGTAATTTTGGAATGTACTAGTTGTATGCGAAATAGTGCTAAGAAGGTACCAACAGGCGTTTCCAGATATATTACTCAAAAGAATCGGCACAATACGCCGAATCGATTAGAATTGAGAAAATTCTGTCCCTATTGTTATAAACATATGATTCATGGGGAAATAAAGAAATAGATCGAGCGGCGTATGTCTTATCCCTGAAAAGGGAAAGATGACATTATATAGAACATATAGAACATATTTAAACCTATTGGGGGTTAAGATGACAATTAAGAAATAGTATTTTCGGGATAAGAAATAAACTAAACAAACAAACCATGGATAAACCCAAGCGACCTTTTCTTAAATCCAAGCAATCTTTTCGTAGGCGGTTGCCCCCGATTCAATCGGGGGATCGAATTGATTATAGAAACATGAGTTTAATTAGTCGATTTATTAGTGAACAAGGAAAAATATTATCTAGACGGGTGAATAGATTGACCTTGAAACAACAACGATTAATTACTATTGCTATAAAACAAGCTCGTATTTTATCTTTGTTACCTTTTCTCAATAATGAGAAACAATTTGAAAGAACCGAGCCGACCGCCAGGGCTGCAGGCCTTAGAACCAGAAATAAATAAGCTTATTATTTGTTGACTTGAATCAGAATCCCAACCCGAACTCAAACGCAAATTGGTGTTTTGTTCGACAAATCCGAGAATCCAGATTTGATTATCGGGTCGTAACAAAAAAACGAATCGAAAAAAGATTTTTTATTGAACGTGTTCATTCATTTTGACTACTTTAACATATTTTTTCATAGTAATTTGACCCCACCTTCCCGGAGTTCATTCTCCGGGGAACTCCATTTAAATTATTCCAGTGTATTCTTTAACAACCTGCTTCTCTTCTGATTTCGTTGGAAATCATATAAAGACAATTCCGATTTGATATAGCTATTTGAGCTAGTATTTTACGATTAATAACCAACCGTCTATTGTATAGATCATGTATTAATTTACTATAACTATAAGATACCCCCCCTTCTCGAATTACTGCGTTTATGCGAGCGATCCACAAACGACGAAAATTTCTCTTTTGATTGTCCCTATCGCGATGAGCCGAAACCAAAGCTCTTATTTTCTGTTGAGTAATAGTTCGAGTAAGTCTTGAATGGGCCCCAAAAAAACTTGATGCAAATAAACGAATTTTTGTTCTACGTCTCCGAGCTATATATCCGCGTTTAATTCTGGTCATTGAATAAATAAAACTTTGACGAATAACTAATCGATTTCTTTTCTTTGAGTTATCCTTTCTGGTCTATTAATAATCAAACGGATTTTTCCAATGTATAAAATAAAAATTCCAATGGCTTCGGCTACTATAACCTTCCCGACCACGATTTTTCTTTTTTAGGTATTTGACTGTGAAATACAAAAGAAATAATAAAATTTTTTTGCTAGGTGTCAAAAATAAAGTCAATTAAAAAATATAAATTAAATGGATAAAGAAATCGTGGGTTACATCGTTTCTATGGTTACTTCTTAAACGGTGAGGTCTTCTCTATACACCGGAGCCTTTAAAACAAAACTTCATTTAATCAATGTTTTTGGTAACTTGTATAGTTCACACCACGCTATTTGGCTCTACCCATAAATTATCCAGTAACAGGCCTTTCACAACAAGACCCACCTATACAGTAACGGTATAAAATTCTGAAAGTTAGCCGGATAGCTGACCCTCGTAGTCCGTTCTTGACCGGGCGAGAACTTCATTTTTATGTTTTTTTGAATTTCAATAAGATTTCCTCCGCTTAATGGATAACCACTTGTTACCAATGGAGAGTTGGTTATCATCTTAAATTCAAGTGGTTGGATTTGCAACAACGGAAACCATAAACTTTATCCACAATTAGGGGGATCAATTTGCTTTTTTTTAGATAGTGAATGGAGTTCTTTCTTCCATTCTATCCTATTCGCTGGTATTAATCATTTATGCTGGAATCAGTTCATGATCTAAACGAGTCGCACATACACCCTAGTACATGTTCCTCGGCGCTGAGGGCACCCCCCAAGAGCGGGGGATTTCGTGACATTTTGAATTGGCTGTCTTGTATTTCTAATAAGTTGTTTAATAGTTGGCATGTTGAATAATATATCTATAGGGTTGGTTTAGATTGATCCTAACCGGGATGATTATGAATTTTTCCTATTTAATAGAATAGTAAACTCGGATTTAAAATCTTAAATCGTGGATTTGCACAAAAGACATTTTTTTCACCCAACTGCTACAAGATCAACAATTCCATAAGCTTGGGCTTCTGTTGCTGACATAAAAACGTCCCTTTCCATGTCTTCCGATACAACCCATAACGGTTTACCTGTCCTTTGTACATAAACCCTTGTGAGGGTTTCTCGTAGTTTCAACAGTTCTTCCGCTTCCAGGATAAATTCGCCCGTTTGCGCCTCATAAAAAGAACTAGCGGGTTGATGGATCATTACCCTGATGATATAAGGGTTCTCTATCTGGTGTGATGAAACGAAAAGAAAGATAACGAATAATAGGAAAAAAGATAGAATTGAACAACCGTACGGGCATCATCTTTTGTGCATTGCATACGGCTCTACAATAAAATTGACCCTTAACTTTACTTTTTATCTTTCTATTCAAGAAAGATAAAAATAGAATCTATCAACCCCAGATGGGTAAATGGTCAAATTGCCACCCTTTCTTTCGGAGGAGTTAAAAAAATACTATGGTGGTTCCGTTGCTTTATATTTTAATACGTATTATTTTTTTGTCTTTGATTCAGCAATCCCAAAGTTTCTTTTTGATCCAACCAAAAAAGGGGAAATCTTATTTTTTCGCACTCTTTTTTTATACCATAAATATTGTTAAGAGCCCGCGAGTATGAAAATAAAAAAGTTTGTGACGCTGAATTGGACTTCCGATAGATAAGAGAAAATCGGAAATACCTAGTATCTCATACTACTCTCTCGATACATAATCGAATGAAAAAAAAAAGAATATATAATTTTTTTCATATCGAATTCGAAGTGCCATGCTATTATTACTTAATATTCATATGGCGAAGGCATAGTTTTCTTTTTTCTTTCAAATAAAAAAACCTCATTGGCGCCAAGCGTGAGGGAATGCTAGACGTTTGGTAATTTCTCCTCCAACTAGGATAAAGGATCCCATTGACGCGGCTAATCCCATGCATATTGTATGGACCTCTGGTCCCACAAATTGCATAGTATCATAAATAGCTACTCCAGGTATTACCCACCCGCCCGGAGAGTTTATAAACAAAAACAAATCTTTGGTACCATCCTCGATACTGAGATATACCATAAGACCAATAAGTTGATTCGAGATCTCACTATCAACTTCTTGGCCTAAAAAAAGCAATCTTTCTCGATAAAGTCGGTTGAGTAGGGTAAAATTGTATCCCTTAGGAACCGTACATGCACCTTTTAATGCATACGGTTCAAAAAAAATTGCGAAAAAAGAATCAATCAATGGCTAGATTTGAGCCCCCTTTCTTTTTTCTACCTATAACAGGTTTTTCTAACTTAGAACGAAAGAGCTTTTTTCAATTTTTCAATAAAAACCAATTTTTCCTTCTTTTCTTTCTTTTTTTATAATAGAAAAAGTCAATAAACTTATCGAATTAACTTTTCATTGATATATTGTTTCATCGAGATTCAATCCAAACCGCGATGGTATTTTCTTGTTCCTGAATGGGTCTCTTTAATCTTTTTAGGTTTATGCTCTACTCCGGGTAAAGATCCGCCCGATTATTATTTGCACATATAGGACAAATCTTCCCATCACCATTTATTTTTTTATGACTTTACAAATAACAAACAAGAATCTTTTATGATACGCGTAGTAATCATAGATCTATTTATTACCAATTGGGTTTTTTCTAAACGGAGCCTGTATACTTTATTTTTTTAGTCCAACCAAAGCCAACCATAAATTATTATAATTGATAGATAATAGTACTATGAATTCCCCAAAACAATGCATCTAATTGCACTTCACGCTCCAATTTTTTTATGATTCAATTTCTGTTTCTTGGGCGAAACAGAGGATATCTCGGTCGGGGGAGAGAACGGGGAAATCCCATATGACCCAATATATCTGACAAGCCGCACTATACGTCAACCCAAGATGCATCTTCCTCTCCAGGACTTCGGAAAGGTACTTTTGGAACACCAATAGGCATGAAATTAAAGAAAAAAGAACGAAATACTATATTTCACTTTGGTGTGGAAACGTAACAGTATGGTTTTACTGTCTTTATAATATTGGCTCCATCATATTTATTTTATCCATAGATTAGAAAAATTTAGAAAGAAAAAATAAATAAAGGAAACTTTTTACGAATAGGTCTTTCTAATAATAAATAAGGAGGGGCGCGTTTACTCATAGAAAATGGTATCGATCCCCCATTGCGTATTGGTACTTATAGAGTATAGAATAAATCTGCTTCTCTTTGTTCCTACGAACAGAATAGAAAAAATAGTCATCTAACCCTTGATTATGAAATAATCTTCCGAACAAAGGGTGTCCATAAGATAGTCATAGTATACTTTTACAACGCAATAAAGTTACACAGTGTTTATTTTTTCTTTGATTAAAGGGGTATTTTCCATGGGTTTGCCTTGGTATCGTGTTCATACCGTTGTATTGAATGATCCCGGCCGGTTGCTTGCCGTTCATATAATGCATACAGCTCTGGTTGCCGGTTGGGCGGGCTCGATGGCTCTGTATGAATTAGCTGTTTTTGATCCTTCTGACCCTGTTCTTGATCCGATGTGGAGACAGGGCATGTTCGTTATACCCTTCATGACTCGTTTAGGAATAACCAATTCATGGGGAGGTTGGAGTATTACAGGAGGGACTGTAACGAATCCGGGGGTTTGGAGTTACGAAGGTGTAGCCGGGGCACATATTGTGTTTTCCGGCTTATGCTTTTTGGCAGCTATCTGGCATTGGGTTTATTGGGATCTACAAATATTTTGTGATGAACGTACAGGAAAACCTTCTTTGGATTTGCCCAAGATCTTTGGAATTCATTTATTTCTCTCCGGGGTGGCTTGCTTTGGTTTTGGTGCATTTCATGTAACGGGCTTGTACGGTCCTGGAATATGGGTGTCTGATCCTTATGGACTGACGGGAAAAGTACAACCCGTAAATCCGTCGTGGGGCGTGGAAGGTTTTGATCCTTTTGTTCCGGGAGGAATAGCCTCTCATCACATTGCAGCAGGTACATTGGGCATATTAGCAGGTTTATTCCATCTTAGCGTCCGCCCGCCACAACGCCTATACAAAGGGTTGCGCATGGGAAATATTGAAACCGTACTCTCTAGTAGTATCGCAGCTGTCTTTTTTGCGGCTTTTGTTGTTGCTGGAACTATGTGGTATGGTTCAGCAACGACCCCTATCGAATTATTTGGTCCCACTCGTTATCAATGGGATCAGGGTTACTTCCAGCAAGAGATATATCGAAGAGTTAGCACCGGGCTAGCAGAAAATAAAAGTTTCTCAGAAGTCTGGTCGAAAATTCCCGAAAAATTAGCTTTTTATGATTATATTGGTAATAATCCAGCAAAAGGGGGGTTATTCAGGGCAGGCTCAATGGATAACGGAGATGGAATAGCGGTTGGGTGGTTAGGACACCCCATTTTTAGGGATAAAGAAGGGCGTGAGCTTTTTGTACGTCGTATGCCTACGTTTTTTGAAACATTCCCAGTCGTTTTGGTCGACGGCGATGGAATTGTTAGAGCGGATGTTCCTTTTCGAAGGGCAGAATCGAAGTATAGTGTTGAACAAGTAGGTGTAACCGTTGAGTTCTATGGTGGCGAACTCAATGGAGTCAGTTATGGTGAGCCCGCTACTGTGAAAAAATATGCTAGACGCGCTCAATTAGGTGAAATTTTTGAATTAGATCGCGCAACTTTGAAATCGGATGGTGTTTTTC